CTTCCTTTCTTTCTTATGCTATTCCTTTTGGCAAAGAGGGGAACTTTCTTTCTAACGAGATTCCTTCTTATTTGTATAAAACCATATCATTGGAAAGTGCTGACGAAGCCCCTAAAACAAGAGTTTCAAGAAGATAGAAGATATAGGGTCCCCCCATGACGGAATCTTGAAAGAGGCCAACAAGGCTCTTGTTATGGCCTTCAAATCAAAGTATTCACTACGTCAAACCTAGTTGAAAGGTAAGCCCTTCCCCCCATGACATGAGGAACGAAAGCCCCCAGAAGGAGATGCATCTTCACGTTATCGAGGAACAAGAAAACCATACGACTTGTTATTCTCAAACGTTAGGCCGACGCTACAGTTACACCCGGACTTGAAAAGGACCTACTGGGTATTCTGTTGAAGCCGAGTCCCATCCATATAATAGAATACTAGCTCTCGAAATGGAAGGTCCTGCCTTTCCTTCTAGGTCTATAACCGTACGAAGGGAAGCTAAAGGGTACGGGTATCGAGTTGGAACTTCAGCCACAACTAGCTTTGCTCCTACCTTATCTGCTTTTTGTGCTGCTCTTGCTCCTGTCTCTGCCCCTGCCGGGTGGTGCTGTCTTCTACGTACGCCCTTGCCTCTGTGTCCTTTGCCTTCGCTGTTGGGTACACAGCTGGCTTTATCTTTCTCATAAGAATGGATTCGAACCTGAACTCGCGTCGTCATCAGACTTTCGAATGATCGATTCATTTCACTTTTCTTCTTTCTTCTTCCCCGTCTTGTTGAATTACTTTAGGTATTCGCTCGTTGAGGTTTCTTTCTGACGAGATTCCTTCTTCTTCCCCTCAAGGAACGAGACCAGAAGGAGCATATTCCTACTCTCTTTTCGAGGAAAAAGACCTAACTTTGACGGAGTCGAGTTTCCAACAACCATATGAAAGACATGAATATTCGTATCGAAAGACAAAAGAAGGACCAGGAACGAGAGCAGGAGATTCTCTATCTTCTTCACTTCAAGGAACGAGAAAACCTACTCATTGAATCAAATCCCTCAGGCTAATAGAATTTATACAAAGGAAGAAGATTGGCTTTTTAGAGTCTTTAATCTTCAACCAGACTCTTTGAGGAATGATAGGAATTGGAATGGGAATACCGACGGAAGACAAAGTCTATCTAGTGCGAGGTGGGTGTAATAGGACTCCCAGTTACTACTAAATGGCTTAGCTACAGGGAAAATGTTCCCGGATTCACGAACGGACTCTAAACAAGACCGGTCCCGGTTAACCGGTGGAGCCTCCGAGAACTCTTTCATAATCGTTACAAGCCGAAAGAAGCAGTAATGTTGCCAGAGTTTTGTCTAGGGACTAAAAAAAAGATTAAGAATTCGAGAGCGCCATTATGTTTATTAGTTGTCTCGATTGACCCTACTTGATGTGGGCTGTCCTCAAGCACGAGGAAAAGAGAGGCATAGAAGTTAAGACTTGAACTATTCTTTCGGATAATTCAAGAGCTGACCTATATGACGTTCCTGGGGACATTGAATTAGTCGACTCGCATGGAGTTCCTTGGGTTCACCAGCTACCTCTGCCAGAGTCCAGTCACTCTTCCGCCTGGAACCGACGCGGTATGCCTTAATTCTGCCTTCTTTTGTTACTTCTCCTCTTGCTTGCTCTTGAACTAATGCAACTATGCCGGTGCCTCGGGCGGAGGCCCAAAAATACGTCAACGCTGTGAACGCGCTGAGGGCTTTTGCAAGGAGGTTGGCCACCTCGATGATCGGTCGCTGCTCATGCAATGCGGAAGATGATGTGGTAATCCTTTTGAGCTAACTTTTCCTTCTCCGCTTTGGACTCGGCTCTTCAACAGTCTGCTTTTCAGATTAATTCAGGCCGGACCGCCGTGCAGCTAATGGTGCCAGGCAAGGATGCGGGAGGGGTGCTCAGCCTCGCGGTGATTCTCGTTCTTCTCGGACCCTTCTTCTTCGACTAGGAAGTAAGGTTGTTGTGGTACTCGCTCCAAAGAATCTTTGAACATTTGACTTTTGTCCTCCAGGCCTACGCACTCCTGTATTAGAGATTCAAGAGAGTGCTCCCATTTGCACTCATCAGATCTTCTTTCCTCCAAAACAAACCTTGGCCTTCCTCAATCGGTACGGCCTGAAGGATCCAAAATCTGGCTTTTGAGCCTAGGATTTCAATATCTGGGCTTTCTTCTCGTCAGGAATATAGTCAGGCCTTTGACGGACTACTTCTTGGTCAACAAGAGAAAGGACTTCTGCTTTCCATTCCTTGAATTTGGAGAACCTTCATGAACTAGACCCTTTCTTATTTCGAATCTCTCTCTTTATTCCCTCTTATGAGGTTGTAGCTTCCCTCTTCCTCGCCGTTGACTGTAGGGATTACGGTTTCCTTCTTTCGTTACGTCTTGCGCTGTAGTGGTTAATGACTGAACCAATTGAAATAATCTTTCTAAAGACAAGCAGAGGGCTCTGAACAAGAATTTGATTAGCCTTTTGATCCCCCTCCAAAGGCTTCAGTTTCACGTAACCTTCACTCGCTGCCTTGCCTTCGCTTAGGAAAAGTAAGCTTTTACTACTTCTCTTTCTTCCCTCTTTCCAACCGAGGATTCCGATTCAGTTTCACGTAACCTGAAAGAATTAGTTAGCCTTTTGAAGCAAACTTGACAACTTTCTTTCTAATGGAGCGTCGACCATTTGAGAACTTTTGTTTCACATCTTTAAGAACTAAAAAGCTCTTTTCAGGCATTTCATTAAGTATTCACTGATTCGTTCTGTATTACGGGAACTCAATTCTACTCTGGACTGTTTTTCTCGTCCCCAGTCCAGTCCTCAAAGAATTCACTCAGTCATGTACTGGCGTAGCTCAAAGGACCTAAATGAACGGTCCTAACAGAAGGGATTTCGGCCCCTCAATCCCACTAAAGAGTCGGCCTAACGGCCTCCCAATCAAAGACTTCCCTTCGCTCCAATCAACCAGCCGGAAGCGAATTCCCTCATTTCCTAGTCCACAAAGGGACTACTCATTCACTCAGTAGCTCAGAAAGAACCATCAGATCGCATAATCGCCTTTCACAAACAAAGATAGGATGGCCGAGATTGCTATCGCTATCGTAGCCGCAGCAGCCTCTATTGCTACTGAACCGTCTGTCTTCTTTCGGAGTCTTCGTCCAACCCAACAGGTTCAAGAGTCCTCGCCCAGGTCCAACCAAGTCAGAAGGCCAACCCGAAGACTCAGTTCCAAGGCAAGGTGCAGTGCCACCTAGGTCTCAAAGGTCACAGGAAGGGTGCGCTTAATCCTTAACCTTGGGCGCGGTTGAGGTTGAAGTCACGACGGGATCATCAACATGGCAGCTGACCCCTTCCACTTGGGTTCGGGTGAGGTTAGAGTCCAGACCTTAATCATATGAATGGCAGCTCCGCCTTGAGGTTGAGGTCAGTTTGGTGGTGGAAGGTCCCGCTCCTTCTCATCCATCTGAATGGCATTTCGGGGGAAGTCCTTCTTCTCATCCTGGCAGTCTAACTAGAACTCTTCCTCCCAGCAGAGGTGTGGCTTTCACCCAGTCTCGTGTGACAGAAGCGGTTGTGAAATGTTCAAAGTGGAAGCAGAGGAATCAAATGAGATTGGAGCGAGCGCGAGCAGGCCCATGTGATTGATCCCCGGACTCAGAGCCCTACCCGCTTGGTTGAAGATTCCTTGCAGTGGAAGTTCTCTTCAAAGATGTTTCCGTCGAATGAATGTGAAAAGGTTCTCTCATGGTTCAGCTCCTCGCTCGGACTCTGGATTGATTCCAATAGGACTCATCCATTTTGAATTCGTGGCATGGAAAGGCTAGATCTAAGAGAAAGGGGAAAGCGCATCCCTTGTCCCGATCCCGAGTCCGTATCGACAGGAAAAGAGAATCATTAAATACCGGAGCTTGCACCAGAGCCAAAGACGGAGGAGGGAAAAGAGAAGGTACTCTAGGGCAAGTAGGTCGTGAACAAAATCTTCGGGTAGTCGCTCTAAAGGGAAGCGAACGCCTTAGTTAAAGCTTATACAGGATGGACAAAAACTCGTTGTTTAAGCTAGGTCTAAGGGCTTAGATATACTAAACCGTTAGTTCGGTTTCGGGTACAGGCTTTGGAATCAATTCCTTGTTGTTCGACTCAAACGGCTACCTTTCTCTTCTTGTTTTCTCGTAAGGTAGCAAGCGGATTAGGAATTCCACTTTCTTTCGGGAAGGGCGTAGGGGAGAAAGATATTTGTGAGGACCGCATACACGAAAGGAAAGAGTAGTAGAAGGAATGGAGAGAATGGAGAAAGACACTTTTGACCCTCTTCATAGTAGGGGAAGAGCAAAGACGCTAGCGGTCATGATGGGAGCTTTACTGAGTTGTTGGGCGCTAAATCAGGAAGTACTGCAAAGCGTAGGAATCAGTTAGAAAGTAAGGGTCAAAGTTATTGCTGTGTACGAGGACTATAATGATAATGAGGAGTCACGTAGTACGAAAAGACAGGACTTGGTAGGCTAAATATGAGAGGCTTATGGCTTGTGGTGACTGGCTCTTGGTTACAGGCTTGTGGCTTGAGGCTTATGGCGGCTCCCCTTCCCTAGCTGTGACAAAGATGGAGATTCGATTCTGAGACAAGAACTGGAGAGAGACTGAGAAAGATATATATTCGGAAACACGAGAGGGATGGCACTGACCTACCACCAACCTATCTCGGTAAGGTACCTCTCCGCTCGGGCTTCTATGTGGTCAAGCAGGGCTGCAATTGAATTTCCCGCTGCGTTCTTCAACCAGCTCTACCCGAATCGAAATCTTTCTATGAGTGGGGTGGTTGGTCCCTTAAAGCATTCTCAATCGCCTTCGTTAGCTAGTTTCTCTTTCCCTCTTTTCAAAAAGGATGTCCATGGAGGAGACTTTATTCTTTTGAAGAAGAGTAGGCCCCAATAAGAGAGTTGTAGTAAGATTCTCTGAGAGCTATTGAATAGCTGCCCTCCGTTGTACAAGACGTTTTCCCTAATGCGGAAAAGGGGGAATGGAGTCCATAAACGAAATAGGCTTCACAAAGGAAGATAAGGCGCTAGTCCCCATGTTGATAGCAAGCTTGGTAGTGGAGTGATGCTCCTTAGGACAGTTAGAGTTCCCACTGAATCTTGTTAGTTATTATGGAGAGCCAACGGTAGATAGGATCAGAAAAAGCAGATCAAAAAACAAGAAAACCAGAATGCCAGTTGGGAAGCTAGCCGGTAGTGCAGGAGAGAGAATTCCCAGAAGCTTGAAGCAATGTAGAAATGCTTCGGGCAGAAGTTAGTTCTAATAGAGTCGTTAGTTTCCTATCAATATAAAAATGTTGAATATCTAATTAGAGTTTGCCAACATGAAGAGTAGCTGCTAGTTGTGAGTAGTTCCAAAATAGTAGATAGAAATCTCGCAAGTAAAGCTTGTATCATAGGTAAGGCAAAGCACTCCCGAGTAGTTTATATAAAGAAGGGGCAGGATGTGCTGCTTAAAAACGTAATAGGCTGCTGGCACGGAGTTAGTCTAGTGATCACAGATTTCTATTGTTATTCTCTTACGCTCTCCAAGGAAGGAAAGTAGGGAAAGAAAGAGAAGAACTATCGGGGCGAGTAATAAGTCTCACTTGGAAAGAAAGATTTCCGTAAACCCAAAGTTGTAGAAAGACTCCGGTTAGAAGCTTGATAGTCCACCAACTTGTTAGGAGTAGGTTTTGGCTTGTCCTATCACTCTTTTATCTTATATAGATGATGGAGGTTAATCCATCAGATCCAATGGTGCGAGTGTTAGTTAGGCCCACCTGTGAAATAGTCATCCTCGGGAAACCACACGAAAAACGGGTAGAACACCTGGTAGAGAGACTCAATCCTGCTAGTTTGATACCTCACTGCTTCTATCTCTCTGTCTCACAGGCCTATGACAGGCAAGACTAAACAAACCTTCATTCACTCGGCTCGGTCAATCCATTCCTCTAAGGCCGGTGAGCCAATTAAGTGTTTCAGGTACGACAAGTCCATTCAATGATCATTCTTCCCATTACAATAGGCCCCGACATGAGAATTTCAATAGGGAAGGTGACGGCAGTGAATGAGAAAGATCGAATCTCAGGCTAGGTTGTAAGCGTAAGCTAAGTTTATCATTTGATCACTTGTTTGAGGCGGTTGTACCATCCCATCGGTCAAAGAAATGAGAATAATCAGCATGAAAATAGGCGCTTTAACGACATTCGAATAGAACGAATTGTTGCTCACTTAAGGCCGGTTTAAAGCGGGGGCTATCAACCGGATGCTAGCTTCAGGTTGCTTTTCCTTCGCACAGAAGAAGAAGTTCCATCCTCCTCTCTCTGCTCCAGCCAGTGATCCACTTCGAATAGAATTCAACGTTGTGCGCTAGGTTTCAAGGTCAGATAGGGCTTTGAAGATAGGGGTTGGCGGATAGAGAAACAATTCCCGATCTCCTATAGTAGTAGTGATTCCGTCAACGAGTAGTTCACATAGATCGATCATAGGCCTGCCTGTGCCTTCAGGCGAGAAAGAGTAGAAAGATAGGTTTTCCATCGATTAGTCAAGCAAAGCTAACCGAAGTGAAGGTATTCATTCAAGCAGTAATGGCATACCGATACAAAAAGATCTCCTTCCGACGGAGCAGATAGAGAAAATAAGGTTGTTCCCGGGCGAAAGCTTATTAGCTTATTATGTCTATTCCTCTTCTTCGATAGCTTTGCAGAGGAGAAAGACTGATCTTCTTATCCCCTTACCTGTCTTTGACTGAAGTCGGGCATTTCCTTCTCTTCTTTGATCGTCGTTGCTCACGAGCCAGTTAAGATAGAATATTTTATATGAATAGGAGTCAGTGTTCAAGGCAGAAGAAGAAAAGAAGTCAAGCAGTCAAGGCAGGACGGAGTGAACCAATCTCAGTCAACGGGACTCACAACGATCCAATAGAACGAGAAATTGTTAGTTTGGTAAGCTGGTATAGAATCATCAAATCTTGGAAGGAGGGGGACTCTTCTTTCTTCCACTGTCGGATTCGGTGCTGTAGAGGAACTGCTTCAACGATTGAGATATGGTATCGACCTGTACGATCAGTCTGCTTCTCCTGTTTTGAGATATGGTATCGACCAGGTATTTACATATTATATACACGTTTTTTCACTCATGCCCTCCTAGAAAAGATTTTCCACCTTTCTCTACTAGAAAAAATGGGCTTGTCTGGATGAATGCTGTGTCGGAAGCCGTGATTACATAGTAACTTCCGCCCACAGTGCTGTTACGACGGCAGGTCACCGGGAGTGAAGTCAACTCGGCTCCTGATGTAGCATTCATTCGGACCATTCGACGTTTGATTCTTTCTATCAGGGATACCGTTGTCTTGAGAGTGAAAAGCAAGCGCAAGCGATAGAAAGGATAGTACCTCGCGCGTTCGCGCGAACTACTATAAAATGGTGAGATCATTAGATCATTAGTGAAAGAAGGACCAACGACGATCCTAT